GGGCTTGCCTTGCCCCAACATCTAAATCAAATGCGGGCGCCGAAAAGGAACCAGCCCAGCCTCCTCAAGAAAGCTTTGCTTGGTAGGCGCTGCCTATTCACTCGGACAATGCTCTAAACACGAAAGTGTGACGCCCCCTTCTCCTATGCTGAGTCACAGGCAGCGCCTCGGAAAGCGCGGACGAGCCACATGCAGGGAAACTTGCACGTGTGGTTCTGGCCGGGTACCCCGGTCTACTGTACTAATATGTGTAGGTCCCCGTAATTCGAGTGAGATTGTCATGGCGCAAAAGCAGATATGGTCCGGTATTCCCTTGTTCCCTGTATTGGTTATGTTCTTCATTTCTCGTCTAGCAGAAACTAATCGAGCTCCGTTTGATCTCCCAGAAGCGGAAGCTGAATCAGTTGCAGGCTATAATGTAGAATATGCGCGGGATGCGATCCTTAATAGTCCACTGTTGGCGGAAGCCAATGTCCCGGGGTCCCGGGGACTCATTCTGACTGAAACAAGGGATGGGTCTTTACCAACTTAAAAATCGAAGATTTTAGGTAAGCCAAAAAACGTGAGCGCCCTTACGCGAGCCTTATTGAAAAGGCCCCTTACTATAGAACAAAGCAAGGGATTGAGCTGCGCGAAAGCCTAAACTCCTTACTCTAACTTCACCCCTTCCTTTACTTTATAAGCCGTTGCTTGTTTGGGTCGAGCGTCTTCAAACCTTAGCCTATCTTATATATAGTAAGGGGCCTTTTCTTGCTCGTTAGCGCTCCTTAGCACAAGCACTAAGTAAGAAACCTACCTTATTGAAAACTTAAGTAAAGCCTTTTATTATTATAAATGTATTCTATTAATGTGCTCAAGCATGCGAAGAAAGCTACAAGCGAGAAAAGCCCCTTCTATGTTATTAGTAAAGAGCTTTTCTTGCTTGTTTAGTAAAGTCACGCTTTTCATTTTGATAGGAGTAGGTGCTTGCTGGGGCAGGGCACTCTTCATTCTTCATTCGAAACGAAACTAATGTCGGGTCGGGGGTTTCTGCCTTGTTATCAAAAAGGGAGTTGGGTAAAGCAAACTCCCTCCTTGGACGAGCACGGGGCTTAGTCAAGTAGAACCGGGTTGCGCTGCTTGATGCTCCGATCGAAAACAAATCAGTGGGGCCATGCCGGTACGACTGAATATGCGTTAAAAAGGTCAATCCCTCCCCTACGACAAAAAAAAAACCGGGCCGAACTTCTAAAAGCCCGCCCGCTTCCATAGAACAATATCGTGGCAACGTAGACCTAAGTGGTCATATATATATTGGATCTTTGGGAACCATCACAAGTGCGGCCGGCCTATATTTAAACGAGAATGCCGTGTCGTCCAGCGGAGCCTAGAAGAAGATGACTCGCGCAGACAGCTGACTCCTTCTTTTCAATAGAAAGGAATAGCCAAACCAACCCAGCTGGCTGGTCAATCTCAGAGATCTTATCGGCCGGCAAACAAACCGGAGACGGACGACCACGGTCCCGACCTTATCAGCACCGGAGGTGTACTAATCAATGAACCCACCCCCGAAACCCACTTTCTTTTCTGACAAAATCAACCAAGCCTAACCGGTCACGACATGTTGTTGATATTGATTTAGTTTGAGGGACTTTCGCTGACTAAATCCATCCATAAACCTAGACCCCGGCTACTTTCGTAACCAAAGCGTCAAGACAACAGCCTTTGGTGACCTTTGGATTCTTAAGTAGGGGGCAGGAGCACGTAGGAATGCCGACCACTACATAAGCCACTGGTGGCTGAGAGAAAGCGAGCAGCACCTTGTATAGGTTGGGCGGAGCTTGAAGAAGCGAGCCCCTTTCAGAGAAAGCCATTGCGCGCTAGCCTAGCTAGCTAGCGTTTTTCAGCTGGCTGTTATGTTAGTTGTAGCGCGCCTTCCCTCCTTCTCTCACTTCGGAAAGATTCCGCAGTATTTTCTTATGATGACCCGGTCGAGAGAGTACGATACATCGGTGTAAAAGATGGAGTGGGATCTGTGGTGAGGTTGGTTATAGTAAGGCCTGGCCGGAGAGTGTTCTTGCCTCTATCATTGAAGGAAAGGTTGGTCAACAATTTGGAGAGTTTGCTTCTACACGGAAACGAAGACTTTCGAGAACAAATATTAAACCGGGAAGAAAAAAGGGGAAAAAGTCAATAAAGTCTAAGCGCATATGGCACGAAAAGGAAATCCGATTTCGGTAAGACTCGATCTGAATCGTAGTTCAGATTCAAGTCGGTTTAGTGAGGGCGACCGCGAAAGTCACCGAATGGGTCAGTCTTTTCCTTCAGTTTGTCCTATATATATGTTGAATAAAAAAGCGTGGGAGGACGTTGCAGATGTCCGGGACGGACGGACACGACTTCTTCTAACGCTAGAAGACCACTTGAAGACACCCGGGACCAGAGCATGTCGTGAAAGAAGCACACTGGGCGGGCGTGCTTCGACCGTGTCTCCGGGGCGCAGTTGAATGTGGATATCATGAACGCGAGGTGCAGGATACCAGGCCGAGAAACCCGGGCAACCACCCCCTATGTGCCGATCGCTAGCGCATCCAGGGCCCCGGCGCCCAGCTCCGCTGGAGAGGCCTAGCCTGATCTGAGAAGTGCTAATTCGGTTCGGATAGACTTCATTCAAGAACGCCGCCGCCCCTGGAATCAATAAGAAAACAAGTGCTAAGTTTCAGATCAGTGAATAAACCGAAACGAAAGAAGAAAGAGACGTTTCTCGCTCGGCGCCTAAAGCGCACTATGCTCCGCTTCAACAAATGAGAGTTTTCGGTGGAACCGGTGAACCACGCGAGCTGGTTAGATGCGTGGGACAGAGGGCTCATAGTACCTGCTAGCGCAGCTATGCAGTGGAAGGGAAGGAGCCTAAATCGACCCCCTTTTTTTTTCAAATAAAAAAGAAGTACAAAGAGATTAGACTCTCGGATGAGACTAAGCAGCCACCGACCGTTCCGACGCGCCCCTGACCTATTTTTTTTTATTAAGACCGAAAACCTATCTAAAATGGAGCCTAGTTTAGGCTGTCAAACAAATGATAAAATGGAAAATGTTCAATATAACCACTAGTAGGGATATGGATGGAGTCTCGCTCAGTAAAGAGAGTTGTAGATTCGTAGAAAAGGAGAGGAGCCTTGACTCTTTCTATGATGTTATTAGTCAAGCAAGAAGCGCTAACGCTGCAATCTTTCTAAAGCAAGAAGCGAGAAACTTGACTTTGAGAAAGAAGGTGCTTGTTACCGCTTTCTTTTTTTTTTAGTAAGTAAACTAAACTTTTTTTTTTTATAAAGCGAAAGGTTGCTATTTTTATAATTATTATAGCGTTAGCGCTTTAGTTTTCAATAAGTTTAGGCTTGACTAATAACATAGAAATTTTGAATCGGGGTGCGCTGGAACCCTATACAAAACAAAGGGCCTTTCCTTTCAAATGACAACTGCCTCTTCCTGCTGCGAAGGCCTTGCGCGAAACCAACCCCCCACCCCCGATCCATTACCAGTTGTTTCGCAGGTAGGCCCACTTAGGTTAGGGGGGCATTGTCCCTCAGTTCTTACCAACCTCCGGTGTGTAATCGACATGTTGCTAACTTCAACTCGGTTGAATAAGAATCATTGATTCCCTTTGCTGTCCATTTCTTATTCATTCAGGGCGCTCGGCCGGTGCTCCTTTTTTAAACCAGAACAACTCTGAACGTTAGAGAAGATAAGGGAAGACCACCAGAGCGAACCGACCGGAGGGGACTTGACTTATTCGAACCGAACGATAGCGGCTTAAAGCTAAGCCTATCACGAGCAGCGTCGCTGCTTGATCGGCGGGGGGAAGCATCTCAAAGTATGGGGCAAAGGATCAAGCGCTTTGACTTTGTCTCCCGGGATTCACCACAGGTTGGGTTTGAGAGCCGTGTGATGGGTGACTATCCCGCACGGTTCGGAGAGCACTTTTAGTCTGCGTTGGTGAATGGAAGCCCCTCTATCAAGCAAGAAAGAAGCGGCTATTCCCACGGCGGAGTCACCATTGACTCTATTTATTATTATTGTAAATTAGTGTATCAAGATGTCAATCTGAGATCTTATTTCGGTTCGATACGTCCACCTGCGAGACTCACCTTTGGCTTCCGTCTCGGTAGGTGTATTCTTATACTTTTTCCCAAAAGAACATTCATTCATTTCTTTCTTCCCCGTCGACCACGACGACTGAAACGACGCGAAAAATCCAGACCCGGAAAGGGGAAGGGCCGGTGGTGGGCATTTGGGAAAGTCGGGCCGATCGGGTGTCTTCATTCCAGCTACAATACAGAAGAAGAACGAAACGAAGTGAGAGGCCGGAGGGCAGGGAAAAGAGTCGAGCCGATCAGGCTCGACGACCGGGAGAAGCAAAACGAAATTAGGATTTGGCCGAAAAAGAAGCAACGCTATGGATACCATGACCGATCACCATCGATAAAGAAGAATCTTTCTAAATCACTTCGGGTCAGCGGGGCCTTCAAGCATCCGAGATACGCCGGGGTTGTAAATGACATAGCGTTCCTGATAGAAAATGACGACTCCTTCAGAAAAACTAAGTTTTTTAAGTTCTTTTTCCCCAAGAAGTCCCGCTCCGACGGCCAGACGCTATTTAAAAGGACCCTCCCTGCAGTGCGCCCCTCCTTGAATTATTCGGTAATGCAATACTTATTGAATAGAAAGAACCAAATTCATTTCGACCCCGTCGTAGTTCTCAATCATTTCGTGGCACCGGGCGCGGCTGAACCATCTACGATGGGGGGAGCGAATGCGCAGGGAAGAAGCTTAGATAAGAGAATACGTTCTCGCATCGCTTTTTTTGTAGAAAGCTCGACCTGCGAGAAAAAGTGTTTGGCCGAAGCCAAAAAGAGGTTGACCCACTTCATTCGCTTGGCGAATGATCTTCGCTTCGCGGGAACAACAAAAACCACCATCTCGCTCTTTCCTTTCTTCGGTGCTACCTTTTTATTTCCAAGGGATAGAGTTGGGATGTATAAAAAAAGAATTTTTGAGGATGCCCGGGAACCACTCCTAGGTCCATTAAGGATCAAATGTTGGAACCTCATGGGTAAGGATAAGGTAATGGAATTGATAGAGAAATTCATAGACCTAGGTAGGATAGGAGAATGGATAAAGGGAATAGAGATGATGATAGAGATCATACTGAGAAACAGAAGAATTCCGTACGGGTACAACTCTTATTTGAACGAAGTGATAAAAATGCGATCTTTGTTGTCTAATAAAACAAACACTAATACCTTAATTGAGTCGGTCAAGATCAAATCTGTTTATCAAAGTGCTTCTCCGATTGCTCAAGACATCTCTTTTCAACTGAGAAAGAAAACAAGATCATTTCGTTCCATTTTTAGTAGAATAGTGAAGGATATTCCATTAGTAATGAAAAAAGGGGTTGAGGGGATCCGTATATGTTGTTCAGGTCGATCAGCAGGCGCAGAAATAGCTAGAACTGAATGCGGAAAGTATGGAAAAACATCTCGTAATGTATTTAACCAGAAAATCGATTATGCTTCTGCGGAAGTATCTACTCGTTACGGAATCTCAGGTGTCAAAGTGTGGATTTCATATAGTAAAAAGTAAAAAAAAAAAGGGACGTGCTATATCCGAAACGTACGAAATTTAGTAAATATCGTAAAGGCAGATGTAGTAGGGGTTGCAAACCAGACGGAACAAAACTTGGTTTTGGAAGATATGGCACTCAAAGTTGTAGAGCTGGTCGTCTTTCATATCGAGCCATTGAAGCAGCGCGTCGGGCTATAATCGGACACTTCCATCGTGCTATGAGCGGACAATTCCGAAAAAATGGTAAGATATGGGTAAGAGTTTTCGCAGATATCCCTATTACCGGGAAACCTACAGAAGTCAGAATGGGAAGAGGAAAGGGAAATCCTACGGGTTGGATTGCTCGTGTGTCCACGGGACAAGTCCTATTTGAAACGGATGGTGTGAGTTTGTCAAATGCTCGACAAGCCGCTACATTAGCGGCGCATAAACCATGTTCGTCAACCAAGTTTGTTCAGTGGTCGTAACGTAATTGGTTAGTGGGGAAAAACCGGGCCGGGATTAAAATTAGGCGAAGGGTTTGTTCCTGAACGAGGGAAGTGGAAAGACACTAAGGGAGAGGGATATACTCCTTTTTGAATCGCCGAAATTGTACGACTGTTCCAGGCGTACGACCTTGATACGTTACGGTTTTTAATCAGGTACTCTTTCCTGTGATTGTATTGGATATTAATCTTTATGATCACAAGGTGGTGCTTGGGCTGGTCTTCTCTGATTACGTTCGGACGTGACAGGGAAGCCAGGAGGTCCAGGGACATAGCCGACCGATGCAGTCCCCATCCAGCACTTAACCGACGAAAGAGAGGGGAACACAGCCCCCGCCGCCATATGAGTCGGAGACTATTCTAGTTTGACTCTTGTGGGAAATAAAAAATGTCTTTTTTTGTTTTGGCGATAATCACTTCTGGGAGGGTGAATCCCAGGTTCCACCACAAGAAAGAAGGACAATTGGTAGTTCCCTACGAGGAAGTGCTGCCAAAAAGGGACTAATCTACATCGGCCGGGATTGGACATTAGTCCTTAAAGTCTTCTAAGATCGGATTCAATCGATTATTCGCATTCAACTTGAACAATTCTTGTGACAACAGACGGAATTCCTTCGTTCCCTTTCTCAAAGGCAGAAGATATCGATTTCAAACAAAAAGGCAATCTCGAGTACAAGCCAAGGAGAAAGACTGCCATCTCAGGCATACCATCGACAGAGTCAGGAAAGGACAGGCAGAAGGCGCGCTAATCAAATCCTCTCTTTCAACTCTATCCCTTCTTGGTCCTAGCTAACCAAGCTCATTCCCAGCTCCCTATGAGCTCAGAGTCGCTAACGCTAAGAGGAAGAAGAGCTACTTCCATCATTCCCATAGTTACAAGGGAAACCGAACCCAAGTGAAGTTAAGCCGAGTCCTTTTCTTCCCCACTGCTTCGAAGCCGGAGGCAGACACGTGGGGTTCACTGGAAGGGAGAGTGGCGGGAATGATTTTTTGCAATGTAATGGAACTCAAAGCCTGTTTCATAGGCTGTACTCGTACTCACCGACTACACGGACTCTATACCAAGTCATGAGCGATAGCGAAGCCAAGCCGCCAACCAAGCCAATGCGCCATCCCTATCCCTTCCCGATAAAGCTTCCTTTGATTTGAATGAATGAGGAAGGAAGGAAGGCGCATGCAAGAGAAAAGAAAGCCCCTATTTGGGCATGAGCTCTAGTACATTGACCTCTCGCAGACCTGAAAGTCAATTGGCTATTGAAAAATAAAATAATAGAGACGAAGAAAGCCATATAGATTCTCAATAAGGGAGGAACTCGACCTCGGCCAGCCGGCCTCTTGAAGGGTGACGTTAAGAAGTACTCGTTGTCCCCGAGCATGAAACCGTATGACAAGAGTCGGAATCGGTAATTGCAAATTTCATCTTTGAGGAATCTCTCCCTTCCGGCAACAGATTCAGCGGACGAAGAGGAATGAATTCTTACCCTTGCTTCCGGCTTATTTAAAGAAAGACAGACTTATGAGCAAACCACCTACCCTCGGGTTCCTTCCCTCTAGATATCTAGTTAAATGCCTGAGTGAGTCTAGTCCGGCTATAACTCAAAGAAAGATTAGAATGTCCTACTCACTCACTATAAAATAGAATAGAGGATGTATGATCTGTACCATCTCCAGGATCCAAATTCTTTCCGTTCTTTCTTTCCTTTGTCAACTCAGTGTAGTTGTCTTGTTAAACACAATCCTAGCATGTCCGGTGATTCCCTTTTTTCTTATTCCTACCTTCGCGACATGCGATGGTGATGAGGGAAAGACACATGAGGTATCACCTCTGTTTACCTGCGTTCCCCTGTCTCCTGCACCACATGCGCTTGTTACTATAAGTCATCATTGTGAATCATCAACCATAACCGGGAAGAGCCTTTCCATATAGTGCTATTTTTGTATGTTAGAAATGTCCTCGTACTATGGATTTACCAATGCAATGTCTCGGGTGTAGCAGAACATAAATGGATCGATACGTGATCTTCCATTCCTTATTTTGTGCCTTTTCGGGTCTTCTTGGTCAAGCTGACTGACTGGCGTGCTAATGAGGCTTTGGAAGAGCGAAGACTTTCTGACTGGCTGATTGATGGTTCCGATGGACAATACTACTTAGAATTCCCATCAGAAGCTAAGAAAGGTAAGCCGTCAGGTCAAAGTACGTATTTGAGGATTGCCTCTCCATGACAGATGTCTTCCTCCTTATTTTCCAATAACAAATTAAAATTGACCCTTCTGCTTGGGTTATTTGTGACTGCCGGACCCTCCGCATAATCATTGATTATTGACTTCTCCGTAATCGAACCTGCCATCGACCCCTGTTGATAACCTGTCCTTGTAACTTTCGCCCTGCTATTCCCACTCTGATAGAAGCCTTCTTTCTTGAATTCAAGCCTTGCTTGTAAGTCCCACCCAACTGCCTATATTGTATGACGCTTTCGTTTTCCTCTTTCTTGGCAACGGTAAACACTCCCTAGCTATTTAGATTTAGTTACCTAGCCTGCTAATCTATTGAATGAGGATACGGATATTCTAGTAAAGAATAGTAAAAATAGGATTGTTTGTTGGACTGGCCAGTGATTCATGCCCGACTTGAGAGCCTCTTAGCTAGAAGAGAAGTAGAATGATGCGAGTTAATGCTAGTTTCCTAGCAGCTCATTGACTTATCCAGCAAGCCTATAAGCAAGATCGACTTCATGAACACTATGCCAATCCAGCAAGTTCCTCAGCTAAGTGAGTTCAGCGAGTCTCTGATTCTGGCTACTCGTTTAGCGATTAGCAGTTAGCGAGTGTCTATCTATGTCACACTTTGATCTCAGACACTCCTTGCATTGAATTCCGGAAGTTCTCGCTGACCGAGCCACGCGAAGAGTACCAGACTGGTGCTTGTACGTCTTCCCATTCCAGGGTCAATCGAGTCTACGAACGGAGTGCACCAAATGAATTCTTTTTCGAGACCAAGAGTGAGTCCTTTTGTTGTCGTTCAAAGAGTAATTGATTTAGAAGTAGGCATTGTAGCAGTTGAATGTGCTTTCATGCATTAGGCATAGGGTCTGGGTATTCCTAACATTTCCTTTTTACTAAGTTTCTATATCTCAAAGGCCATTGAAAGAGCCTCCAATAAGGTTTAATGTAGGAAGTCTGGCTTGCAGAATAAGGTTGAAAGGTTCAACGCGGATCGCATCATACCAGGCAATCCTGATTGAGTACTTTCTGAATCCCTTATCTGCTTTTATAAACCACAAATGAAATCCCCGTTCACTCTTGCTCTTAGAGCTAGTAGTTGAATAGTACGTTCTCTTTACTAGTGGGATAAGTTTCATGCTTGCTATTCCTAGTGCTCTTACTTCCCTCTCTTTGGTCTACCCTAAGGACTTCTGCTTTTGGAAGTATGGATTGTTGCATTCATTAAAGCGTAGTCTTTTAAAGCTTGATAGTTACCCCTCCCTAGCTACTAGAACAATAGGAAGGACTAGCTTTCTTTCAAGTAAGAAAGCAGCAAATCCTTATCACAGTCTATAGTTCGTTGATTAGATCTAAATCCCTATTAGGTCGTAGCAGCAAGAGGATATTTAGCATGAGATCGCATTCCCCCACACCCTATAAGCCTTCGCTTCGAGGTTTATCGTAACCTTGCCTAGTGACTGATACCGGCAGCCCATACGTGGGATACCCAAGACTTAATTACTTGTCCTTCTAACTTCTCATTCTGACTTTTAAAATGAAATAGCAGCATAAGTCCTAGTTTAGACTCTAGCAGCAATCCTTCCCTCACAGGACCCATGATGGGAATCCTCTGAAGCTCCGTGTGGGATATCTAATGCTAGAAGTTAGATCAGAAAGGCCCTTCTCAGAAGAATTGGCATAAAGGCTATATCTATCATATAGTTATCGATTGATAAGTGACTTCGTTTCCAAGCTTTTCCGTAAGTCAGCTCGTCTTTATTCTCTTATTCCATTCATGAGTTGCTAACTTACTATTTCTCAATAGTGTGATTTTTCTCAGGTGACTGATCGAGTTGAATCAGAAATTAACAGATAGGGGAATGGCCTGCTCTAGATGCTCTCGAAGCAGTCGTAAGCCTAAGGTAAGGTTTGAAATCCTTAGGTTTAGCCTAGCCCTTTATCGAAATAGAATGCGAAGAAAATGGAAAAAAATCCCGCCGTGAAAGTGGCACGAACCGGGATATCCTCTAGGAAAGAGAAAGGCATTAGCCAATCCCAGGAAAGGAGCGTAGAAGGTATGAGTTCGACACCCGCTTAGCCTATAGCTTTATGGCTTAGAAGAGTTGCTGGCATTGGCTCTTTGCTTTAGGGACAGTCGATCAAGGGGATGACGGAAGATGGCAGAGAATGTAGAAGATAGCTACAGACAAGTGCTTTCGGCAAAGAAGGTGTAGGCGAAATAAGCTGTGATTGGACTGGACAAAGCAAATAAATGCCTTTTTGACACCATTGCATTGGTCCATGCCTCTCTCATTCTAAAAGTAGCTGTCTCCATCCCTTCTATGAGCAGGGCTTTGAACCTCGGATGCTACTAAAAAACTAAGGAGTTCTTCTGTAAAGGAAAGGGGCTGGGAGTTACTACTATTACTACTAAGGGACCAAAAAGCCTTTCTCGTCTGTCATGGAGAACCTTCCCGGGCTCTAGCTCTACCATAGACTTAGATAGACTTAGAATAAGCGGGACTAGAGGGAGGACATCGAGAAGAAAAGCCTTCAGAGCCAAGACCTACTCCTAAATCAGCAGAACTACGGATGAAGCAATAACTCTCATCCTACAGACATCAAAGAAATCCCTGTCTAAAATGATTAGCGAGCAAGCAAGCCAAGCCGCAAGGAAAGGGTCACCGAAGTAGGGGACCGCAGCTAGCGAAGTGAACCGTTAGAAACCGGGGTATAAATAACAAAAAGTCAGGCATGAAAGCCAAGTGAAGTGACCAGAGGGTTAGGGTGCGGTGCCAATTCTTAAGAGTGGTGTGAGGCAGTGAGCTAGCTTTCGTCCCTTTGGCAAGGGAGGGGAATCATTTTTCTTACTTCCATAGAAGCCATATTCCACCTTCAAATCCCTCAGCCTCCACTCTAAAGCTACTATCCAACCCAAGTCTATTTAGAATGGTGTCCGCTTTCGCGGTTCTAGAAGAATCAAAATCTGTAAACTATGCTTAGCTTGCTTTAGCAGCCACGTGATGATTCAAGATTCGTGGTAGGCGTAGGAGCTGGGCAGAAGGCTTTGCTCTAACCGAAGCGTAGAAAAGCAAACCCATCTTTTACTAAAAGGAAGGTCTTGGTTCTTTCTTATACCCGGAAGTAGGATCTATGTTGAAAACATGAGCAAGGAGCCCTTAGATGTACATAGAGGATCTCTAACTGCTGGCGCAGGATGCTTACTAGTAAACCCAATGGATACTTGAAGCAGCTTATTCCCAAATGGAGGCATTCTTGTGTGAGGAGCCCCTATAGCACGAAGGATAACAGGTTCAGCTGTCCTTTCTTTGTTAAATGCTCTCTTTTTCTAAGAATGTAGATGGTTCTATCAACCTTTTCTATCTATCCGCTTGTAATCATGCTTTATGAGGAAGTGACTCGAGCGATAGGGCCTTTGATACGAGCCGCGCTTTAGACAGGAGAAGGTCCAGCCTGGGGACGGAATTGACACTAACGCCGGCACGGAAGGCCAAGCTATTCCAGTAAGAATAAGAAAGCTGTTGAGGGTGCCTTCCCCAACTCACTCTACTTATAGATTACGAAATGTGGTAGCCCTTTCTACTAACCAAAGGAGCTTTGAGTAAGAACGTTAGGGAAAGAGCGTAGTCTACGAAGCGAAAAGGAGAAATGTCGATAACTGCAAGATAGGACTTAAACTGAAACTTTCTTTCAAGCTTAATGGAGTCAGCTCGGTAACTAGTCTAGTAAAAGACATTCTCTTCCCTTAAGAGAATAGGCGTTGCTCTTTCTTTTCGTCTCGTATACTCGGGAATGAAGCCTTCCCTTTCGCTGCTAACCTGTTAAATTGGAAGCCAGATCAACATCCTTCTTCCTATTACCTATCTCCAGATCAAGATCCTAACATGATTTAAGCCATAACTCTACTATGGAAGTACTTAGTAATCCTACTTCCTATTCACTATCTACTTCCTTCATCAGCCTTCCTCCATAGCTAACCTTAGAAGGGAAAGCTGGCTAGACCAAGCCTAGTAATTAATTGAATAAGAAGGAAAAAGGCCACTCAGGTCTATATCTAGAAAGGAGGCTGGATTGGAAGATTGAGAGACCCGGGACAGTGCAGGTTTGCAGGAGAGGCTAGAGCATTCCCTTCACTAAAATAGAATAGTAGGTAAGATTCACTAGCTAGATACTGAGAAGGGTAGAGTTTGCAGTAATCGATGAGAGAATGGTAATGCTAAAGGTAGGAAGAAAGAAGGCTCATTCTATGCTGACCACTTACTATGGCTCTTCTCTTATTTGATTTTGGAATCTGATTTAAGCCAAGATTAGGCTATCGATTGGAGGAAGAAAGCATGCCTTTGTTGGTCACCATCACCACCATCGTTAACATCGGTACACTCCTACTTAAGGCCTACCTCCCTTCCATTCAACCAGAGCAGCGATGAGAACAGAGACTAAATTAGCAATGCATCAACGGGAGGATTCTGAAAACATCTTATCTTATTATATGACATTCGACTTTGAGCAAGTCACTTATGCCTATTCCTTGATAGGAGAGGGAAAAGCATTAGGCCGGCCAGTACCAGAACGATGATGAATAAGTCTGAGGCGGGTACGACATTTTAGCTTATATCTCGTTCAACCAACCTTGATATAGACGAATGTCCTTTCCTTGACGCGCTTCGGCCTAATTAGGTAAAAAACCCTCACTAGTAAGTTGCTGCTACCTTAGCTTTGCTGCCCTAGTCCGTCCGAAGCACGTTAGCCTGATGCTATGAAGCCCTTCGGTTATTAGCAATCAATCTTTTTAAAAACTACCTATATTATAATTATATCATGTCTAGGCCCCGACTTAGGATGTATGCTTCGATACACCCCCTGTAATCAACGGTTTTCCTGCTCTGTAGGAATTCGACATATGATTTCGAATCATCGTTGATGATGATCACTGCCGGCTCGGGCAACCTTTCGATCTAGGCTAGGCCTGACTGAACATTGTTGAGAAGCCCTATAAAAAAGAGTACCTGATCGCTTCGAAAGGCGCTTGCTTTGGTTAGTTTCCTTCAGCAGCCCGCTAACTTCTGTAAGAGGAAAGCGCTACGAATACCACCTTTAAGAGAGAAAGCTCCCCGCCTTCAGAGCGGATTCGACGGGATGCCTAAGAGCAACGGATTCTTCCTCTCCTTTCTCATATCGAGACTCTAAGGCAAAGACTTCTATTTTCAGAGAATGAAGGCCTTGAATCACTTTCTGGTAGTAGGAGGGATAAAGAAGAGTTCTTGGTAGCTACTGATTCCATTGCCGGATCCACTTTCCGGGGTTCCACTGTAAGGATAAAGAACTTGGCTGAGGTAGCTTAGAAGGTGGCCACTCCAAAAAAAAAGGTAGAGAGAGTGCGCGGGAACTACCTTATGCGGAAGCAGATTAGGGCCAATGGAGACATGGATATCAGACAAGGATACCTTTGGCTAGAGAGACCTGAAACCAAGACCTATATAAGTAAAATGGTTCGTTCAAGGGATGGTAGGGAGCTGTATAACCGCTTGTGGCAGCTAGAGCGCTTTTTTGAGGCCACCAAGCTCAAAGATCAAGGGGTCAAAAGATGAACTGCCACTATGTACTTGAATACTTGAACGAGACTGCTAGGTTCTTGACCGAGCCTGATAAGCTGTGGTTGGTATGCGGCATTGTCTTAGGCTGTTGCTTACCGATTAGCCCGGCCTACTACTGCTGTGCTTACTTCCCGGTCTTAACTCCTAAGCCAAGGAAATAAGTAACATGTGTTGAACCTATATCTCCTCTACCTCTACTTCAATTCAAACTAGCGCTTCGCCCCTTTCCTCTTTCTTTGCTGCAATAGATGAGATTGGCATTGGCCTAGTTCCAATCCTTTGTCAAGTCACTTAAAAGCAGCCTCCCTCCTCATTTGCTGCAGGTGAGAAAGGGCCTTGCTTTCCGCTGGCCTGATTAGTAGTCAGACTGATGATCTACCCGTCTCCGAGGGGGTACCTGCCGGCAACTCCTACGGCAAAAGAAAAGCGAACTCTTCCTTAAGCAGCGCTATGCTTCATCCTCAAGGTCAACGGTTCTAGCCTCCTGAACCGTCATAATGGACTTATAAAAAGCCTCTTCTGCCATTTTTACCGATTTGGCTATTTGGGCCGTTTTACTCATTTCTTTGATTACCAGGGCATAAGACTGCCCGCTCCACCACGTGCATAAACTAATTTTCTCATGATAGGCCAAAGCGTGACCTTTTTTCTGGCCAAACTCTGTGACAGGGAAAAAAAAGGGTGTAATCCGGATTCTATAAAGCGCTACTTCCCGGCCATCATGCATCGCTCCAACCTCCTATTGCCACAGCCTTACAGGCAAGAAGTGAAAAATCTCAATAGGGACCTTACTGCCGTTCCCAGCTTTAGCGTCTACACCTCCCAACAAAGTGAATGTACCTTATGGAACCTCCGATAGGGACTTGGATGAGGCCCGCCGACCTTCTCCACCTGCTCTGTAGATGGAACCTTCGTAGAGCTACCACTTTCGATAATCATTTTGGTCTTTTTGCCCCGGCCAAGGGCACACCACATTCGAAAGAGATCCCTCAGACTCCAGTCCTACCCCGTCTTCTTAGGATTAGGGTTGCAGCACAGTTTAATGTAGAAGTGGCTATGATTGCAAAGAGCATAAGCAATTTCTAAAAAAAAGATAATAGTGGAGAGCACTGCTAGAAAGATAAAGATGGCGATAAGAGATTCGTTCTGTCTTTCTTCACTTCTGATCTTTATCTATGCTATGATATTTACTTTAACTTGAAGACGAGTCTTATTCATAACTAGAAAGCAGATCGAAAGAAGCATAGGTACACTGAACACTAACCCAATCCAGATGAAACTACTATTCTCGGAACCCAGCTTCTCTTTTTTAGCGAATAAAGATTGAAGTCGCTCTTTACTATATTTAAAATCTTTCTAATTTATCATATGAAAGAAGGAGAAAGGGGCTGCTACTGCAACCAAGCAATTGGTGCAGACGCTCTACGATGCAATCAGACAATGAGAGAGCGGACTCTCTTTCTCTAAGGGACACTTCCTCATTTTATTCCACCCTCCGTGGAGGGGGAGTACCATGTAGTTAGGAAGATGATCGATGCCTAAAGCATGTCTACTTAAGATCTCTATCCTTTCTGGTGATCAAGATATCCCAAGAAGAGAGACCTGACGGCGCGCCTTTACTAGAAGAGAAGGAAAGAAGACACTTACTAGAAATCTATTCCACCGGAAGACTACCGCTTGATTTCTCTCTGTCCACAGCCATGACTCACCCACCTTTCCACCCCCCCTCAAAGATCCACCCGATCGATGAAGACTTGAACCGAACTCGCAGTGATCAAATCTACTTTGGAGAGTCAATCCTCAGGGCAAGCCAAAGGAAGGACGGGATAGAGCTCAAAGACAGGCTGAAGGCAGAGAAGGATAGACGAGACAGGGAAGCAAAGGAGAAAAGAAAGATCGGAATAGAATAGAGGTAACGGTTGAACGGACGGTAGACCCAACTCTGTATACTTAGCCGGAAGCTGGGCATTCCACCGATTCAACTTAGGGAGAAAGCCTTTCCCGTATCTATTCGAACCTGATCCGCAAATTTCTATCCGGTAGACTTGGTAAGGTAAAAGGGCCCCGACTTATTTGATTTCCAGAATTAGAGTTCGACCGCAGCTGCCCCTTTTTTGTTTTGGGGCGATCAAGTAAGTTCCTTGCCAACTATCGACCCCGATCTCTTTTCATTTTTTTTGGGTATTACTAGCCTTCGTCAATCATACTAAAGCAGAGCACCCAACTATGGCAAGGCCCCTTTCAGGGTTAGGTTAGTCAATCCGGCCCGAGACGCGTTCGTTGACAAAACCGCCGTAGGAATGGAGACCTTTCAATAGAGCGGAGGCGAACTGATCAACGAGAAAGAGGCCCTACTCACAACAAACGAATACACCACAAGATCGAACTGCACTCATGCCTCTCCCGCATCAAGTTGACCGACCCCCTACGTAGTTCTTCTATCAATCATGTACGTAGGTAGGGTCCTCCATTCTGATTGGTATATCATGAAAAAAAGAAAGCCATTTGCACCAGGCGCACTGCGCTTTCCCTTGCCTAGATGTTCGCCTTTCTAAGTCAAGTAATGGCGACCCGCCGAAGACTGGAGCCTCATAACATGTTGACGAAGACCCCCGAACTGAGGGTTCGATCAGTAGAGGGGACGACTTTGCCTCCCCGGAAGAAGAATAGCCCCGCTCTCTAGCCGACTGATCCCGTTGATCATATAACTGGGAGGGAACGTGTCACATTAGAGGTGAACGATCAGAGATGTCCGATAATTACCACGCCACGATGAGGCTGGTCCCTCTTTCATTTTAGTAGACTAAGCTATGAATATGAATGAAGAAATGAATGAATGCCGGGCTCTTTCTTTTACTGCTAACCCCAATCAGTTTCTTAATGCTGATATTTTCTGTTTCGTCGAGCCCCGAGCTTGTGGTCCTCCTTTGAGTGTGGGTTCCATTGGATGAATCTCTCAAGTCAAGGTTCACGTACATAGCAGCAAGAATGGTGCAGCGCCTATTTCTCGTTCTCGCTCGGGAGCCAAAACGAACACGCCTGCTACCTACTGTACTGGACCTTCGACCAGGCATTCTACCCTTGTCGAATCGGAACCAACCACCACTGTATTGCGCTCGAACAGTTGAGCGGCCGCCGGCCAGCAACTTCCGTACCGTACACAGATCTGATTCATTCTTCGTACCTGGTCCAACTTCCCAACCCCTCGCGAGTAGGTCAGAAGTCAGTCTTGTTTGGTAGGACTCTATTGGACAAAGCAAAGAAAAGAGAGTGCTCGACCGGAACAACGGCCAACAAAGACCGTAATGACATAGATAACTGCTCCTCCCTTTCTCCGTCTTTAAGGCGAACCGTATAGCGGCCGGAAAGAAAGACGACCTCACCTTCTCGTAGATGGTGTCAGTGAGAGCTACTTGAGTATCCTCCGTTGACCTTCTTTTGTAGATAGAATCTTCAATGAGTGGAAACAGGCAACCTTACTAATAAGGGTGCGCTTGTTGAGTAAGGCCTCTTGCAGGAGTGCTAACGCGCGCCCTTATTCTTCGCTTGCTCCGCAGTACGAGCCTCATACGGAGCTGCGCCCCTTTAATATGATGAGGAGAAGGGGGGCCGCCCTCTTTTCTGCACCAATCTTTATTTACTACTATATTTATCTATTTTGGGTGTATAGCTCAGTTGGTAGAGCATTGGGCTTTTAACCTAATGGTCGCAGGTTCAAGTCCTGCTATACCCAAACAAACCTACCTTACACTATACCTCTTAATTTATAAGGATGCGTAGTAACGTTCAAAGATCACTCTTTGGCCCGCTTCAGCGACTTCGCCCTTTAAGTGAGAGGGGGGTGAGGTAAGGAGTAGTATAAGAGTGGCTCGGTCATCAATAGGCCTCTCCTTATTTGATTCATTCTATAGGGCGGGGCTGCAGACCAACAATCCAGCAAAAGGCTTAAAAAAAAATCCATCTATCCCCCCAATCCCGCCTTTGGAGAAAAGCTCTTAGGAGGGAAAGCTCCTTCCTTTACCCGTTCTAAAAGAAGCTCAGTTAAGCAGTAAAGAAAGACTGGTATAAGAATTTATCTTTCAACGCCTTAAGTTAAAACGTGTCATCCGCTTAGATTGGATTAATGATAAAACGTGTATTCAATTCAACCATTCGCAGGGTCTCCCCTAAGACTGACCTCTTTTCCAAATGAACCGAACCTCGATACCACATTCATCAAAGAGAGAAGGCCATCTCTCTAGGTTGCACACCCCTTTAGATCGTTCTATTCGTGCTTGAAAAACGACCCCGCTCCTCATCCTCAGTCTGGTGGTCCCTCTCCTAGCGCTCAAGGAGTTGCTTCTTTTTTGCTTTTTCTTGTGCTCAACCTAAAAACCTTTTGAGGTTGGTTGGGAGAAGGCATTAGTCGTCTAAGTCGGGCTGCTCATCAGTGCGTAATGTGCTCCCTCTTTAACTTCCGAACATCTAGTCAGGCCTAGCACCGAAGTCGAGTGCTACCACTGAGCTTTGAATGGGTCTCCCCCTTTTGATGAGCAACAATCTGACATAAAACTACTACTTAACCTGATCGGCAACCCTTGGATTCCTAGTGAAAACTACACCTTCATCTCGATCAAAGGTGGGATCCCAGATCGCTTGAAGCTTCCTATCCGCCGGGGGTATTTTCATCCTCCTCAACTTCTGTTTAACTGGCTTGCATTCCGGTCTAAGCGGAAAATGGTGGACCACCATGTCAGTGTCTAACCCAGGCATATCCTCATAAGACCATGCGAAGACGTCTTTGTATTCCCTGAGCAACTAAAGAAGCTGTGTCTTTAGAACGATGTCCCGATTTTTACTTTACCTCTTTTATCTCCCCATCTTCCCCTAAGTTCACTTTCTCAACCTCCTCCTGGTATGTCCTGTCCTGGATGTCCTACCAGGGAAGACTGGGCTTGGGCTAACTTGAATCAGTTTACTTGACTTCTGTTTGAAACTACTCCTCATCCGGCTTTTCTGCTGTTCAAAGAAATGCTTCCCTTTCGTTTGGTCTGGGCTCGATCCCATATCAGGTATCCCTTCCTCTAGTTCCACCAGCCTGGGGGGAGGAGTCAGAGGAAAGAAAGCTTATATAAACAGCTCCATATTAGCGAATTGCCTCTTTTGCCCGTTGAGTGCTGTGAGGAGTTTGCTCCATCTCCGATACTTATCGTCGAGCTACTCCCTGTCTATCTAGTGGGGACTGCTTGCCCTACCCTAATCGAATTTTCGAACTCATCTTTCGGTCGGAACAGGTCTCGCTAATCACTGAGAGACGATGTTCATTTGATGTAGATTCTTTTTCTGGCTTACCCAACAGCCGCTCTGATGACTTTCTTTCCTCGTCACGGAAATCAAGCTTTCGGTCAAGCGGGTTCAACTCGTTGCCGAAGTCCTTCCTCTCCCACAACCAACCATACCTTCTTTTCGGTGGCCTATTCCTTTTGTGCCTAATGTTGGGGTTCTCGGTTTGGTGGTGCATCGCACCTGAACAACTACTACTAAAGCCTGCTACACTGGGGGCACTAGACCCAAAAGAACTGTTTAGGATCGCAACGGACACCCGCTTTCAAGCCATACAGTCTGTCTTTCGCCCTTGCTTACTTTTTAGAGGCAAGTAGGGACGTTCATTGCTTTTTGCCTTTAGGCCCTTATCCCGATGTGAATTGGCCCCTTGCCTGTGATGAAGAGGACATATTTGAATGCGATACCGAATCATCAAGCTTTGTCTCCCGCGGTTGGAAATAATCTCTATCGTAGGATGTCCTTCCCAGGGTAGTCAAGGGAATAGTCCAAAAGTCCAGTTCTTTTCTCTTCATGCTATTGGCTTCTGTCGTGTCTTTCGGCGAGGATACAACAGGTTCAACTACAAAAGAAGCCCTTTCCTTTCTAATTATTGGACATTATCTCACTGTTAGCAAATGGAAAGCAGAGTTTAGACCATCCACGGCATCAATCAACCTAGGTCTTTCGTCATAGAAAGGGGGGATGGAGCCCTCTTACCCGCTCTCCTCCTCCACTTAATGATATTCACCCAAAGCCTGCAAACTTTTCACCTTTCACCCGTGAGCTTAACGATCCTGCTGAGATTTGCTCATCCTAGAGCTGTAAGCGCTAGTCTTCTATACCTTTCCCTGTAAGCTCGGGCTGGGATACGTGCACACTTCGCTTTCAGCTCACCTGGAATGGAATGCTTCGACCCTCTCGTCCGTGAGTGCATGATGGAATTCAGTAAAAGCATTATGGGTTAGAGTCAATCGAGCAATGAGCGAAAAAGGACACAGACACAGGAATAAATACGGTAGAACTGGCTATGTTCCAATCTTTCTTCTTCTAAATGAAATGACCAGTTTGCCACTAGTCTTGGTTCGATCCGAAGGGTAAATTCCACTTCGTCAGATGAGATTTCTTACCTTTACTTATGCCATTAGTTGGAGCAGCTATCAAGCGTTCGTTCTTACCCTCAGTGTACCGACCCTCAAGCGGGATGTCGATCATTCTAATGAAAACATCTCCCTGATCCAATTTATGCCCGAGGAGATGAAAAAGAATTCCTGTCTTTAGAAGTAAATCCCACTAAACTACACTTGTACGCTTGACATGAAAAGTAGAGGCAAGCGGAGTCAAAGGCCTCACCTCAACAGGATAGAGGCTGCTCCTGGAAGCGGAAGAAGAAGTCCAGTATTGAACGGCAGGACTTGAAGCAGACCGGACACTCTCGCCTCACATGCTAATCTTCCGGTCCACTGATCTACTGCATCGGAGAGCGTATCGCCTTACTATTCATTCTCTGACCCAGACTTGGTATCCATGTTAGGAAGTCAAAAACACTCCTTGCCGCTGCACTAATTTCGTTCATCAGTAAGAAAAAGTCGGGATTCGATCTCTCTTCACTGCGCCTACCTATCCCCAATCACACTGGAATCTTCGCTTGGCCGCCTACCAATGATGTCTTTCACTTTCAGACAATTCCTCGCGCATCAAAAAACGGCTAGTCAAGCGACCAGGGACCCACAGCCCACTTCCCTTTCCCCCCAGCCAACCTTCCTATGCCCGTATGTCCTGACTGGGGGCCTCCTTTCTCTGTGCACAAAAAGCACTTCGAAAGTACTCTCTTGAACTATCCAGTTTGATGGAGATTTGTACAGCAGGTCCCTTTTCCGGTTGTGGCGGACAGGCCTGAGAGATTCCCTTTTGTATTCTCTTTTGAGTCCCAGTTGTAGCCTTCGTGACTTAATATAGATACCGGTGCGGTGGTTAGGAAGCGTCCATTCAAATTAGTAGCTTGTTGAGAAGCAAGTCATAATCGGGTAACGAATCTTTTCCAGAAGGACTGGACTGAAAGAGGGCAAGCGAATGAAAAGGGGCTGAGCTGAAGGGAACAAAGTCTGGGCGGCCCTAGAAAAAACGACGATTCAGAGAGCCCGTCTTCCCCTGAGCCAGCAATGCCTGGTAAACATGTAGAAAAGACAGTTGAGAAGGCGGTATCCTTTGGCTCCAATATTCCGGCTCCGTTAGCTTCTGCTTGATGGAAACTAGGGTTCAAGTTCAGACTTTTCGAAATCAAGACATGGCGGGGGCAGGATTCGAACCTGCAATCTTCAGATCATGAGCCTGACGAGTTAACCAACTACTCTACCCCGCTTCTTCCCCCTCTCTTTCTTTGACCTGGCACACAGAACACATACCTAATCTCGAAGAAAGACTGAAAGTAACTACATCTCCGCTAATCTATATGCCCTGACGTGAACAGACGCTCTCTCCATCGATAAATTCAACTGTCAAGACTACTGAACGATTCGATCTATCACCTACGTCATTTCTACTTGCTTGGAATAAACCGTTGCCGAAGAAACTTCATGTTTACCATTGTCACTGACTCATACATTCTCTTTGGAGTCTCCCAGATTTCTCATGCAGACTTAATGTCTCCCACTGAAACTAGTACCTTATCCTTGACCACCATTAGCACAGCTTCGAAGAACCTCTTTTTTTTTTTACTGTCTACAACTATAGATGCTGCTGTTCATATGCTTTCTTTTTTTTGTTGTTTGGCTACAACGGGTACGCTCTCTAGAAGATTTGCTCGGGGCTGTTCACTTTCACTTGGTCGCCTGGTATCTTTGAAACCTCTTTGCTTGCGGAGGCAGGAGTGCGTCTGAGAGAGCGCTTCGCGAAAGAATATTGTGGCGCGGTGAAAGGTTTCCCGTTGGGGTTTCCGGCCCCCCGGTCTTCACCTAATTGTGGAAGAGGGGAGGTGCATGGAGTATAAACTCTCAATCGCGCCTTTCTTCAGCTTGTTCCTGTTCATCTATTCGGGACGGGGCAGGCAGCCCGCATACATACATGAAGAGAAGAAGAGAGGAGAGGGGTTTCCCTGAGATGAGGGTGTCAAGGCGGTCGAAGAAGGCCACAAGTGGAAGCAACCGATGCTTTGGTCATTCAGTTGACTCCGCCAGTCCGTGCTTGCTGTCATGCTGGCAAAAGCAGGGCTTTCGGCCTTACCTACTATTGGATTTGAACCAATGACTCTCGCCGTATGAAAGCGATACTCTAACCGCTGAGTCAAGTAGGTCAAGCTGAGTCAAGTCAGAGAAAATAGACCCCTATAAGAAAGAGCAAGCGTTATCACTATACGAAATATCGGCCTATTCACTCAGCTAGGGAATAAGACTAACCTAATTTCCCTATTCACTGAACCCAAGACTAAGGGCAAAGAGAACTTCCTTTGCTCCCTTCCTTCAACTTATAGGATGGAACCCGGACTCCTAACTAAAACCTCTCCCGATTGATTGTCTCGATTTCACTGCCTTGGTTGGCCACCATGCCTACTTCTCTCCAATGCCTCCTTCTTAACTTCGTACTGCAATCCAATCAATCGATCGATCAAGAGGCTAATCTCTTTTGTTTGGGCCGGTAGCTAAAAGAAAGTCCTCGCCTTCTCTTGAACAAGGGAAGGGCAGCATAGCATTAGCTTCAATTGAACAAGCTAAACCTTACCTTGAAAAAGAAAGGTGGTAGGCCGAAGAACCGTTGAACGCTTCAACTTGGCCACTGAAGACGGCGAAGGCTGGGCAAGAGACTAGGCCAACTTACTGCCATGCCATGGTTTAAGCTTTAGGCTCCATAGACGGAACTTATTTTTAGGTATTAGGGAGGGGAGGACACCACTCAGCACCTAAGGTGGGGTTCAATGCCTAACAAAAAAAAACGGCCAAAAGAAAAAAAGATATGTATGGCTGAGAAAGAACGCATGCATGGGGATTATGTCTTTCGGAGGTTCGATAATCTATGATAGGACATCTAAGGCTAAGGAAGAATTAAAGGAAGTCCATTACTGAGAGAAGTGGTGATCTCGTCTTGCTTGCTGGGAGAGAGAAAGCTTCCGGACCACCTTTTCCAGCCAGATAGCGAGTGATCACTCAGCAATGAACACTAACTGAAAGCGGCCGGGAAAGAGTAGCCATCCCTTACGGGAATCGAACCCGTGTCTTCGACATGAAAAGACGATGTCCTAACCACTGGACGAAAGGGACCAAAAAGCCATTCTTCATATACCTCAGCTCCGAGAATAGAAGTGGTTCGTTTTGTTTCTATACGCAATTCAAGATTTCGTTTGTGTTCTGGCGATTTCTGATGTGAATTCGGCGGGTCGTCCCCCCTTCCTACGGGTTCCCCCACCAGAGCCCGCTTACGGCACGCATGACGCATGGTTACAACCTTTGCCTTAGCGTACAGCGAGTTATATAGAAAGCATGAACCACCTCGAACTCACTCGATCGATGGTTCATGGTTCTACGTAATTAGTAGGAGCGAGTTTCTACTCCAATCTAAGGTTTTTAGGGTTGTAAACTCAAGAGTACCGGTACGAGTTCTTTTAGTAAGGAACAGGTCGCTTTTACTTATGTAAATGAGTGAGAACAGTAGTAGTAGATTGAGTTAAAGAGTTTGATCTTCCCCCCAAAAAAGGGATATAGAGGGGTCAGGGTCCTTTCTTTTGTTGTTGCACTGAACTAAGTTAAGTAAGTGTCCTCTTCTCAGAGAGGAGGAGTTGCCTAAAGGATTAGTCCCTCGAGTCTAGTTAACTCGACAGCTTAACACGAATAACGCGCGAGCTTTCCTCGACTATAGCGCGAGTAGAGTCTAGCTCGACAAGAGGAACTGCTTAACTTGACAATAGCTCGACTAGGTCGCTTCGCTTCCAAAAAGAAAAATACCTCCTTTCTTGTATTAAGAGTGTCTTTTTTTTGTTAGTTGTACTTGATTGAGTACAGGTAGTAGTAGTGGAGTTGAAGAGGTCGCTATCTCCCCAGTGAAGGCTCGCTTCGTAGACTTCACGAGCAAAGAATAGATATGACTTACAATCCGGCGCCCATAAGTTTGCTGTCCTGTCTCTGCCTGTAGGTAGTAGGTCCCTGCTCTTTCCGATAAGCGGATAAGTTGAGGGGCTTGCTTCCCAAAAGAAACTTCCCTTGCCTCCTCCTGGCCTTGACACTCTAGTTGTTGTAGCTCTTGTTTACTCCTTGTTTTCCTTCTTTCTCTTGTTAGGAGTTTAGAGTATGTCTAGAACGAGTGGAACGAAGTGCTTCCCTTAATAAATAAGCCCGAGTCCACGATCTAAAGAGGAGCCGAAGGGAGATGGCTAATAGATTGACTTGCTTTTTACCTTTCGTATTCGGCGGAAGTCAATGGAAGACCAGGAGCAGCAACAGGCACAAGCAACACCAGAAAAAGAAATCGGAATATATATTTATATAAATAAGTAGTCGTAGGAATCGCCATCGAAAGCAAGCGTATTCTATTTCAGAACCTCTTGTACCTTTAGACCCTGGATCTTCTAGTTGAGCAAGAGAGGAGTGAATCAGTGGATGAAGGGAGCGAAGTTACGAAGCTAGAGACTATAACCTACTTTAGCTCATGGCCTTCTCTTCTTAGCAATAGCCAGTCAGCAATCAAAGAGTAAGTATATGTAGGGAATAGGAGTAGAGGAGCGAGTAAGAGACGGGGGAATACGAGAGGATAAGGCCGTGGATGAGCAGGAGAAGGCAATTAAGATTGTTAGCCAGAGCCATCGCAATA